AATACGTTCTAAGAAGAAATATTGGAAGATCAATCTCATCGATCTTGTAAGTATCATACCAAATCCCATCAATCGAATCATTTTTTCGAGAAATACGAGACATCTAAGTCGTACAAGTAAAGAGATCTATTCATTGATAAGAAAAAGAAAAAACGTGAACGGTGATTGGATTGATGAGAAAATAGAATTCTGGGTCGCGAACAGTGATTCGATTGATGATGAAGAAAGAGAATTCTTGGTTCAGTTCTCCACCTTAACGACAGAAAAAAGGATTGATCAAATTCTATTGAGTCTGACTCATAGTGATCATTTATCAAAGAATGACTCTGGTTATCAAATGATTGAACAACCGGGATCGATTTCCTTACGATACTTAGTTGACATTCATCAAAAGGATCTAATGAATTATGAGTTCAATAGATCCTGTTTAGCAGAAAGACGGATATTCCTTGCTCATTATCAGACAATCACTTATTCACAAGCCTCGTGTGGGGCTAATAGTTTTCATTCCCCATCTCCTCATGGAAAACCCTTTTCGCTCCGCTTAGCCCTATCCCCTTCTAGAGGTATTTTAGTGATAGGTTCTATAGGAACTGGACGATCCTGTTTGGTCAAATACCTAGCGACAAACTCCTATGTTCCTTTCATTACGGTATTTCCGAACAAGTTCCTGGATGACAAGCCTAAAGGTTATCTTATTGATGATATCGATATTGATGATAGTGACGATATTGATGATGACCTTGATATTGATACGGAGCTGCTAACTATGACGAATGTGCTAACTATGTATATGACGCCGAAAATAGACCGATTTGATATCACCCTTCAATTCGAATTAGCAAAAGCAATGTCTCCTTGCATAATATGGATTCCAAACATTCATGATCTGCATGTGAATGAGTCGAATTACTTATCCCTCGGTCTATTAGAGAACTATCTCTCCAGGGATTGTGAAAGATGTTCAACTGGAAATATTCTTGTTATTGCTTCGACTCATATTCCCCAAAAAGTGGATCCCGCTCTAATAGCTCCGAATAAATTAAATACATGCATTAAGATACGACGGCTTCTTCTTCCACAACAGCGAAAGCACTTTTTCATTCTTTCATATACTAGGGGATTTCACTTGGAAAAGAAGATGTTCCATACTAACGGATTCGGGTCCATAACCATGGGTTCCAATGCGCGAGATCTTGTAGCACTTATCAATGAGGCCCTATCAATTAGTATTACACATAAGAAATCCATTATAGAAACTAATACAATTAGATCAGCTCTTCATAGAAAAACTTGGGATTTTCGATCCCAGATAAGATCGGTTCAGGATCATGGGATCCTTTTCTATCAGATAGGAAGGGCTGTTACACAAAATGTACTTCTAAGTAATTGCCCCATAGATCCTATATCTATCTATATGAAGAAGAAATCATGTAAGGGAGGGGATTCTTATTTGTACAAATGGTACTTCGAACTTGGAACGAGCATGAAGAAATTAACGATACTTCTTTATCTTTTGAGTTGTTCTGCCGGATCGGTCGCTCAAGATCTTTGGTCTTCATCCAGACACGATGAAAAAAATTGGATCACTTCTTATGGATTCGTTGAGAATGATTCTGATCTAGTTCATGGCCTATTACTATTATTACTGTTAGAAGTAGAAGGCACTCTGGCTCTGGCGGGATCCTCACGGACAGAAAAATATTGCAGTAAGTTTGATAATAATCGAGTGACATTACTTCTTCGGTCCGAACCAAGGAATCAGTTAGATATGATGCAAAATGGATCTTGTTCTATCGTTGATCAGAGATTTCTATATGAAAAATACGAATCGGAGTTTGAAGAAGGGGAAGGGGCCCTCGATCCGCAACAGATAGAGGAGGATTTATTCAATCACATAGTTTGGGCTCCTAGAATATGGCGCCCTAATCTATTTGATTGTATCGAAAGGCCCACTGAATTGGGATTTCCCTATTGGACTGGGTCATTTCGGGGCAAATGGATCATTTATCATAAAGAGGATGAGCTTCAAGAGAATGATTCGGAGTTCTTGCAGAGTGGAACCATGCAGTACCAGACACGAGATAGATCTTCCAAAGAACAAGGCTTTTTTCGAACAAGCCAATTCATTTGGGACCCTGCGGATCCATCCTTTTCCCTATTCAAAGATCAGCCCTCTGTCTCTGTGTTTTCACGTCGAGAATTCTTTGCAGATGAAGAGATCTCAAAGGGGCTTATTGCTTCCCAAACAAATCCTCCTACATCTATATATAAACGCTGGTTCATCAAGAATACGCAAGAAAAGCACTTCGAATTGTTGATTCATCGCCAGAGATGGTTTAGAACCAATAGTTCATTATCTAATGGACCTTTCCGTTCTAATACTCTATCCGAGAGTTATCAGTATTTATCAAATCTGTTCCTATCTAACGGAACGCTATTGGATCAAATGACAAAGACATTGTTGAGAAATAGATGGCTTTTCCCGGATGAAATGAAA